AAATCAACGGATAGTCTTGATCCTATTGAAAATACCAGTCTAAGTGAAGGAACGATTATAAATGATAATGATATGGATAAAAGCATTCCTAATCGTAGTGATAATGACAATTTGAGTTACAGTACTCTTGATCATTTAGTTGCTGTCAGTGATATTCAGAATTTCATATCTGATGATACTTTTTTAGTTAGAGATAGTAATACAAATAGTTTTTCCATATATTTTGATATTGAAAATCAAATTTTGGAGATTGACAATGATCATTCTTTTGTAAGTGAACTAAAAAGTTCGTTTTATATTTATTGTACCTCTAGTTATCTAAAGAACATATCGAAGAGTCATGATTCCAACTATGATCGTTCGATGTATCATACTAAATATAGTTGGAATAATCAAATTACTAGTTGCATTAAGAGTTACATTTGTAGTGAAAGCGGAAATAATAGTGAAAGTGCTAGTATAAGAGATGGTAGTGATTTCACTAGAACAGAAGGGTCTAATAATCTAGATGTTACTCAAAAATACAGGCATTTGTGGGTTCAATGCGAAAATTGTTATGGATTAAATTATAAGAAATTTTTGAAATCAAAAATGAATATTTGTGAACAATGTGGATATCATTTGAAAATGAGTAGTTCAGATAGAATCGACCTTTCGATTGATCCGGGTACTTGGGCTCCTATGGATGAAGACATGGTCTCTCTAGATCCCATTGAATTTCATTCGGAAGAGGAACCTTATAAAGATCGTATTGATTCTTATCAAAGAAAGACAGGATTGACTGAAGCTGTTCAAACAGGCACAGGTCAATTAAACGGTATTCCCGTAGCAATTGGGGTTATGGATTTTCAGTTTATGGGGGGTAGTATGGGATCTGTAGTAGGCGAGAAAATAACCCGTTTGATCGAGTATGCTACCAATCAATGTTTACCTCTTATTTTAGTGTGTGCTTCTGGAGGAGCACGCATGCAAGAAGGAAGTTTGAGCTTGATGCAAATGGCTAAAATATCTTCCGCTTTATATGATTATCAATCAAATAAAAATTTATTCTATGTATCAATCCTTACATCTCCGACTACAGGTGGGGTGACAGCTAGTTTTGGTATGTTAGGGGATATCATTATTGCCGAACCCAATGCCTACATTGCATTTGCGGGTAAAAGAGTAATTGAACAAACATTGAATAAGACATTACCTGAGGGTTCACAGTCGGCTGAATATTTATTCCATAAGGGCTTATTCGATCCAATCGTACCACGTAATCCTTTAAAAAGTATTTTGAGTGAGTTATTTCACCTCCATGTTTTCTTTCCTTTGAATCAAAATTCAATCAAGTAGAGCCTTAATCAAAATCAAAAAAAAATTGGATTTTTGATCAACTAGTAGTTATTCATTTAGTTTCAAGGAATCGAATTCAAAATCCAAAGAATGGATTTTTCTGTGGATTATTCTTTTTTTTTTTACAGATATTACTAATTAGTAATTAGGAAATCTCTATGAAACAACATAAAAGAGTGAATTCTTTTTTTTTTATTTGTAAGAAAATCTTTATTCCAGTTAATTAAATTAAAATTATAAGACAAGAAAAATAAAAAATATTAATATAATAAATTAATAAATAAAAAATTTGATTATCATACATATATTTCATGTCGAAAGATGAAAAATTCTGTTCTACATTCCTTTTCCATATATATATACTCATCTATATATATAGAATTCTATATTCATTCTAATTATTAGAGAATTCAAATAATTATACTCATGTAGATATACTTATTATAATTATAGAATTCTTCTAATTCTAAGAAATTAGAATAATTCTATATATGAATATATGCATTATAATAATTCTAAGATATTTTTCTAACAATAAATAACAGATAAAAATATTAATATAATTAGGATAAATAACATAACAATAATAATAAATAACAGGTACAAATATTAAGTCTATTAAATCGAGGTATCCATTCTATGACAACTTTCAACAACTTACCCTCTATTTTTGTGCCTTTAGTGGGCTTAGTTTTTCCGGCAATTGCAATGGCTTCTTTATCTCTTCATGTTCAAAAAAACAAGATTTTTTATTTTTAAATACGATGGTGCCAAATCTTCTATATATATATATATATATATTTTTTTTTTTAAGAATGCGACTTCTACCATAACACAGATATTTATATTTATTTAGTAGGATAGAGTATAACATATAGCTTACTCTTTCCATAAACGATTATACATGACATCTGAGTAAATGAATTATAAATAAAAAAAAAAAGAATTGAATAGATGGCAATCGGAGCGAATATCTGAGATATAGATATAAAGTAAATATATAAGTATCTATAGGAAATTATATGTCAGTTGATCTTATTATTTTAGATCTAAACAATTCGATGAATTACTCTTAAAGGTTCACATCAGAATAATACTAGTTGATGAGAGTTACTTCGGAAACCAACAAAAGTAAAGTCAAATTTATTTCGGTTATTTTTTTTATTCTTCCAATTCCAATAAAATGCAATTAGATCTAGTATGAGTTGGCGATCAGAACATATATGGATAGAATTTTTAAGGGGATCTCGAAAAACAAGCAATTTCTGCTGGGCCTTTATCCTTTTTTTAGGTTCATTAGGGTTTTTATTGGTTGGAACTTCCAGTTATCTTGGTAGAGATTTGATATCTTTATTTCCGTCTCAGCAAATCATTTTTTTTCCACAGGGGATCGTGATGTCTTTCTATGGGATCGCAGGTCTCTTTATTAGTTCTTATCTATGGTGCACAATTTTTTGGAATGTAGGTAGCGGTTATGATCGATTCGATAGAAAAGAAGGACTAGCGTCTATTTTTCGTTGGGGATTTCCTGGAAAAAATCGTCGCATTTTCCTCCGATTCCTTCTGAAAGACATTCAATCCATCAGAATCGAAGTGAAAGAGGGTATTTATGCACATCGTGTCCTTTATATAGAAATCAGAGGCCAGGGGGCCATTCCCTTGACTCGTAATGAGAAGAATTTGACCCCACAAGAAATTGAACAAAAAGCTGCAGAATTGGCCTATTTCTTGCGTGTACCAATTGAAGTATTTTGAAAAATGAAGCGAAGAATGAATGCTTTCGTATTCTTAATTTTTAACACGAGGGAAAAACCGAGAAATTCTTTTTCTTTTTTTATTCTTTTTGGTATTCCTTAATTATAATTAACAAAATTACCAAAGGATTGGACCACTTATAACGAAAACTTCTGCCTTGTTTTGACACTCATTTTTGACCATAACATCATATAATAGTCTTGATAAAGTTCTCTTCAATTTTCTTGGACTGGATTGTGGGTAGTAGGCGCATTTTTTTTTTTTTTATTTTATTTTTTCTATTTTGATCGAATAGAAAGGGACTTCTTTCACCTGTAAATCCTAATCCTGAAGTGGTTCTTTCGTGCATTCATCGAAACCGGGCAATTGCTTCAAATTTGAGTAATTGCTATATTTGGAAACAATAGATATTTTTTTTCTTGATTCGAATTAAAAAAGTGGATTCTTTGTTTTTCTGTTTTTGTATTGTTTCGAAATTTAAGGACTAACCACTCAAGCACAAATAAAAAACAGAGAATAGATTGATGATAGAATCAATATGACTTGTAATAGAACTTATGTTTGATATTAATATTAAATATTGTATCAAGTTGACGAATGAAGTAAAAGTAAGTTCATTTAAAAAAAAAAAAAGACGAAAAAATGGCAAAAACGAAAGCATTCATTCCCCTTCTATATCTTGCATCTATAGTATTTTTGCCCTGGTGGATCTCTCTTTCATTAAAAAAAAGCCTAGAAGCTTTGGTTACTAATTGGTGGAATACTGGGCAATCTGAAATTTTCTTGAATCATATTCAAGAAAAAAATATTTTTAAAAAAGTTCTAGAATTAGAGGGACTCTTCCTCTTGGACGAAATGATAAAAGAATACCCAGAAACACATCTACAAAAGCTTCCTATCGGAATTTACAAAGAAACAATCCAATTGATCAAGATACACAATCATGATCGTATCCATATGATTTTGTACTTCTCGACAAATATAATCTCTTTTATTATTCTAAGTGCTTATTCTATTCTAGGTAATGAACAACTTTTTCTTCTTAACTCTTGGGTTCAAGAGTTCCTATATAACTTAAGTGATACAATAAAAGCTTTTTCTATTCTTTTATTAACTGATTTATGTATAGGCTTCCATTCGCCCCATGGTTGGGAACTAATGATTGGATCTATTTACAAAGATTTTGGATTTGCTCATAATGATCAAATTATATCCGGTCTTGTTTCCACTTTTCCAGTCATTCTAGATACAATTTTAAAATATTGGATCTTCCGTTATTTAAATCGTGTATCTCCGTCACTTGTAGTGATTTATCATTCAATAAATGACTAAAAAATGATCCACTGATCCAATTTTCAGGTTTGTTACTTTGTACATAAGTAAAACATTAATAATTTTACTTATTTCTTCTACCCATCCAGGAGAATTCTTCCTAGATTCGAGTAAAATTATTTAAGTAAATAGCAGAATCAGGGATAGGGAACTATACTAGCAACCTACCTAATTTTATTGTAGAAATTTTCGGGATCAATGATTGGACCATGCAAACTAGAAATACCTTTTCTTGGATAAAGGCAGAGATTACTCGATCCATTTTCCTATCGCTCATGATATATATAATAACTGGGGCACCTGTTTCAAATGCATATCCCATTTTTGCACAGCAGGGTTATGAAAATCCACGAGAAGCGACCGGCCGTATTGTCTGTGCCAACTGCCATTTAGCTAATAAGCCCGTGGATATTGAGGTTCCACAAGCTGTACTTCCGGATAGTGTATTTGAAGCAGTTGTTCGAATTCCTTATGATAAGCAATTGAAACAAGTTCTTGGGAATGGTAAAAAAGGAGCTTTGAATGTGGGGGCTGTTCTTATTTTACCTGAGGGGTTTGAATTAGCCCCTCCCGAT